GGCTCTTCGAGAATGTATCACTTTGGGAATTCCAACGATTTGTTTAATCGATACAAATTGTGACCCCGATCTCGCGGATATTTCGATTCCAGCCAACGATGACGCTATAGCTTCAATCCGACTAATTCTTAACAAATTAGTATTTGCAATTTGTGAGGGTCGTTCTAGCTATATACGAAATTCTTGATTAATAATAAGATTAAGTAAATTTTTTGGGGAACTCCATATAATCGATTTATTGAATCGGTTATTATTCTTGACTAGCATAAAAGAGCTAAAAACCGGAGATTTTCTGTGATTAGTTGATATTTTAAATATATAATTCAAGTAGGCAAATCGAAAAAAAAAAAAGATGGTTGAATCAAAATAATTCCTTTTTAAGTTCTATTTCTTTCAGAGGGTAATATGAATGTTCTATTATGTTCTATCAAAACACTAAAAGGTTTATACGATATATCCGGTGTGGAAGTAGGCCAACATTTCTATTGGCAAATAGGAAGTTTCCAAGTCCATGCGCAAGTACTTATTACTTCTTGGGTCGTAATTGCTATTTTATTAGGTTCAGCCATTCTAGCTGTTCGTAATCCACAAACCATTCCTACTGATGGTCAGAATTTCTTTGAATATGTTCTTGAATTCATTCGAGACGTGAGCAAAACTCAAATTGGAGAAGAATACGGTCCATGGGTTCCCTTTATTGGAACTATGTTTCTATTTATTTTTGTTTCGAATTGGTCAGGGGCTCTTTTACCCTGGAAAATTATACAGTTACCTCACGGGGAGTTAGCCGCACCCACAAATGATATAAACACGACCGTTGCTTTAGCTTTACTTACTTCAGTAGCATATTTTTATGCGGGCCTTACAAAAAAGGGATTGAGTTATTTCGGTAAATATATTCAACCAACGCCAATCCTTTTACCTATTAACATCTTAGAAGATTTCACAAAACCGTTATCGCTTAGTTTTCGACTTTTCGGAAATATTTTAGCTGATGAATTAGTAGTTGTTGTTCTTGTTTCTTTAGTACCTTTAGTAGTTCCTATACCAGTCATGTTCCTTGGATTATTTACAAGCGGTATTCAAGCTCTTATTTTTGCAACCCTAGCTGCGGCTTATATAGGCGAATCCATGGAAGGTCATCATTGACTAGTTTCCAACACAGTCTTTTTTAGCTTAGCCTGACGCAATGTATGCGCCGTTTGAGGTAATCCACTTAGGGAAGATAAATAGACAAATAAGGTATAAATCAAGATATAGACGATCTAGAGTAATTGTAAAAAAGGTTACGATATTTTTTAATTGTAAAAAAAATATGGATTGGTTTGCGTAGGAATGGGGGGTCGAACTAGGTGTATATAATCTAATCGCTATAAGAAAACTCTTGTAAATCTTTCGAAGAATGATTCGAGAATCCCGATGACTTTAAGATACAATAAAGATACAATATTTGGTTTACGGTATGGGGGAAAAACACGTATATGTGATATTAGACATTAACTTAGGTATATAGGAACTAAAAAAAATATATCTAATTTGTCTTACTATTGTGAATTTGGATAGGGATTTCAATAGAAACCTTTCTATTTCGTCGGTAATTGTGACTTGAATATTGGTTGATTGTATCATTAACTATTTCTTTATTTTTGTTTTGGCGCGAGGAACTTATCATGAATCCACTGATTTCTGCCGCTTCCGTTATTGCTGCTGGATTGGCTGTCGGGCTTGCTTCTATTGGACCTGGGGTTGGTCAAGGTACTGCTGCGGGACAGGCTGTAGAAGGGATCGCGAGACAACCAGAGGCGGAAGGAAAAATACGGGGTACTTTATTACTTAGTCTAGCTTTCATGGAAGCTTTAACAATTTATGGGTTAGTTGTAGCATTAGCTCTTTTATTTGCGAATCCTTTTGTTTAATCCTAAAAACACATATTTTTATTTATTTCCGTAAGATTTGTTGATCTTGTTTTTTCGAATTATTTTAATATTTAATTCCTACAATTTAATTACTTAGGAACAACAACCCACGGAAATCCCTGGTTTAAGAATGAGGATCCAACTAACTTTTTCCTTTACCTTCTTAGTCCAATGGACGAACTTTTTTTAGGAAGTATTGCAATTGTATTGTAACAAACGAGGTATTTCGCAACTGACCTGTATAAGACCTGGTACCGAATTCGAATCGAACTAATTCGAATCGAATAAGTATCAAGCTTATTGGAAATTTCCAAGTATTGGAAATTTCCAATTGAAAAAAAAAAATCCATTAAAATTCATTTCTAATATCAATATATTTTTTTGACTCAATTTACTATTTTCTATTTAGAAATAGTGAAAGTCATAATAAAAGAATACAATTAAAGAATAGAAATAAAAAAAAATTAAGTAGTCTATCTATAACTAGAAGAAAGCTATAACTATAAGAAAGAGGAGATCATATGAAAAATGTAACCGATTCTTTCCTTTCCTTGGGTTATTGGCCATCCGCGGGGAGTTTCGGG